AGAGATTTAAACTTAATGCACCATGTAGTAATGAATAATGCATGAAGAAGTGAATATTGAACGGTCATATTGTAGTAATTAAGGAAATAATATATAGAGGATAAGGTATTAGATAAGTATTAAGCGATTCACAATGAATAATAGAGATTATTGACAATAAAGAATAGGAAATAAGCGATCAGTAGATAATAAATACTACTGTGAATATGATCTTGTAATAATTAATTGAATTCTATATGATCATGTAAAAATGATCGCGCATAAATGATTAAGGATAATGGAGTTTTTAAAGGTATAATGATTAAGAATAGGTGAATAGAGACTAATATTAAATGATAAAAATGCAATACGATCAATAAATAAGAAACCTGAAAATACAATAAGTAATTAAAGCATAATAATGTAATATAGATAGTAGAGATAGCTAGTAATTTAATGATAATAAATAAGCGATAGCGAATAAGGAATAGTGAGTAAATAATTAACATAGAATAGACTTTTAAACGATAATTAATATATGATAATGGAAAGACAATAGATAGAATTTGAATAAACAATAGATTGAATTTGAAGGACTAATAAATGGAGAAGAATATTATAATGTATGATGTAAAGGTAATATAAGTTGTAATATTGATATAGGAGAATGGATAGGTGATTTATATGAGATAATAGATAAAAATGCAACTGAATTATTGATAGCATAGTGCATGATGAATAGAGATAAACTAATAGGTAAAGGATAGGTGACAATAGATAATTAATAATAGTTGAATAATGTAGAAGATAAGGGATGATGAGCTCAATATATAATAGGTGATAATAGATAATGAAGTATTGATTGTGGTTGTAGCAAAGAATATGATATGAGTAGAGATTAATAAATAATAGAAAGGAAAGCGAAAGGAGAATAACATATAATTAGATGAACAACGAACTGACCTCATAATAGATAATAGACAACTAATTATTGATAAAGAACTAAAGAATTAATAAGTGAACGAAAGAAAAGACAAATAAACGATCATAGAATAGTAATTAATAAATAAACAATGAATAGGTAATTATTGACTGGAATTAGATAATAAATTAAAACCAAATGGACGATTTAATGATAGAATAATATATGTAGGAGGTATTAATATAAGTAATTAGCGAATCATAGAAATAAAAGAGAATATAAGATAACTAAAGAAATGACGACATTGAAATAATAGATATGCGATAGGAATTCAATAATAACGACCAAAATTAAATAAGATAGGTAATAAGATATAAATAGTTAAGAAAAGATAAATAATCCAGTGATAAAGAAGTGATAATGGAATGATTAAAAACGAGCGAATAGCGAGTAAGGGATAAAGAAGTAATAATGCTGTCAATAATACAATAAATACTACATTAAGTTTCTTGGTTTTAGGTTACTGTTGATGATACCAAAGTAATTACTACTAAATTAATAGATATGCGATTGGTATTATATAATAGAGGAGAATAGATAGTGGATAAAGCATTAAAGGATAGTTATTAATAAAAGGTAATTAAAATATAAAGGAGTAGTTATTGAAATATAAATAGATAATAGAGGAGAATAGACTTTAGATAAAGGAGAATGAAGGAATAATAAAGATGGCATAGGATCAAATGATATATATAGGATTAAATGAAATAACGAACAATAGGTAATAAATAGGTAAATAGTTAGTAGTGAATAACAGGTTAATATAGAATAATTAAGTTTCACTTTATGATACCACAGTAATAGATACTAGATAATGATCTCATTCATTTTAAATTATAATCTATTAAAAAGAGGTGTAAGATTAGCATTAAGATCAAAGGTAAATGATTCTCTATTTAATGGTATAGGATTCATTAATAATATTAGTAGAAGTAGTTGTAGCAATAATACTAAAGGAATTAAAGGATTTAATGAGATAGTGATTAAACTGGAATTTAACAATAAGGTAAATAAACATCGAACAAAGAATAAAGTAGAAGGAATGATTAATAAAGGAATTATTGAGAAGGATAATATAGAATGACGAAATGATCATGTGTTAATAAGTATTAATGATATATGAGTATTTAATGGATTCATAGAAGGTATTGGAAAGATAAAATATAAGGTTGAAAGGATAAGTAGTTATATAATTACTAGATATAGGATAAAGATAAAGATAAATAAGAGAGTAGATAGTAGAATAAAGGTTAATAAAATAATTGATAAGTTAGTAGAAAGTGAATTAATAGGTAAGGAGAATGTAGAAAGGAGAAAAGATAAAGTATTAATTGATATAGTCGCTAATGAAATTTTAATTAATAGAGTAATTAAGATATTGATAGAAAATAAGTTGAATAAAGAGTATTGAATAATAACGACTGAATATAGATTAGTAGATAGTAAATAGGCAGTTTCAGATAAAGAAACCAGTTAATCATAGACAATTAAATAATAGGCAGTTTCAGATAAAGAAACCAGTTAGTTAATAAGGAATAGTAATTAAAGTGAAAAGCTCAATATATAAAGTATTAGAGGATAAGATAGTTAGGTAAAAGGCTAATAATATAAATTAATAAATAGACGTCTTCAATAATTAAGTGTAATAAGATAAGGAAAAGGTTAATAATTAGATAAGGAATAACGAATCAACAATAGATATGATAAGAATAGCTAATAAATGAAGATGGAGCAATTAATAGTGAATAAATATATGATTTAAAGAGAGTTAATAGCGAATAAGAGATAAGGTATAGTGATATGTGAATTATAAATGAGTAATTGGTAAACTAATATATAGAAGACTTGATGCTGGATTATTGATAATAACTAATAATTGAACCTAAAGCATGATAATGACAGGATTAAATAGTAGTTATGGCATCATAAAGTAGAATAATATAAATGAATAAGAAGTTAAGGAATAGGTATTGATTTATGAAGAGGTGATTAAGGAATAATTAAAGGTAGATAGATGATGGTGATTATTGAATAGATAATATATAAAGAAGGATAAACAAAGTAATAAAGGGGAGAATAATTTATGAATTTAAAGGAGGATAATGCATAATAAATAATGAGTAACGAAATGGTGATTGTGAAGATAATAATTAATTAATAAGTGTGAGTTTAGTTAATATAAAGGAAAGGGAATTTAAGCTAAAGGCCTAATGCATAATAAGTATATAAAGAATAAATCGTAGAATTAAAACCAAAATAATTGATACTAAAGAATTTATTAATGCATGAAAAAGTGATCGCAGGCAATAATTAATAGTGAATAAAAGGTAATGGTATAATAAGATAAATAAATAATAGTGCTTAAGATATGATGAATGTATGATTAGGTAATATATAATAAAGAACGAATTAACAGGTAGAAGATAGGTAATCAAGGCATTATAATAAAGACGTATGATTTAATAGAAGATATGATATTTGGTAGATTGACAATATAATATTGAATAAGTGATATAAAATAAAGATGATGCAATAACAGATAATGGAGAAATATATATAGGTATTAAGCATTGAACGTTTAAGTATTATATGATTATTGAATGCAAAGGCTAAAAGTTTGAATGCAGGATGTATAAAGGACGTATAATTAATTAGAGGATAAAGGCTAATGATGTAATAGGGAATTAATTAATAGTAAATAAGTGATAATGAATAGAAGAACAATAGATGAAGGAATAGTTAAAAAAGCAATAATAAGATAAGAATTGAACTTAAAGCATCATAAGATAAGATATAATGGAATAGTAATAATGGAGAGATTAATAATAATTAATACATAGAAGATTAGCATTTATATTGAATAATGAGCAACTAAAGGATAAGTAATTAATAATATTGCATTAAGGGATATATAAATATTGCATTAAGGGATAATGAATTAATAAGAAAATTACATAAAATCAATTGAACTTTAGATAATGAAATGATGATGCTGAAATAAGTAATGAATGATAGATACTAAATAACTGATTAAATGATAGGTAATGTAATAATAAGTATTAGGTGAGTTTAGATAAAGTCTAATTAATTAAGGTAAGAATATTGCATATGTAATTATAATATAATGATTAAAAGAGAATGGATTAGTAATTTAAGGAATAGAACCAAATAATATATAATGAACGATCAAAAACGAAGAGATAAGAATACAGGTAGATAGATAGTTAAAGGTAGATAATAAGGTATAAATAGAGAATAGTGTATAAAGAAGTGAATATATTAATATAGTATTAATTGAGAGGACAATATATAATGACAGATAATTGATCGCGAACAATAGAAAATAATTAATAACGATCAACATAAGGGAGAATTGATAGAGAATAAGAGAATAGCTAGATATAGACTTTGAATTAAATAATAATTGAGTGAAAAGTAAAGGAGTATATAATATAATGGAGAGAAAAGTAGATAAATTGACATGAAATAAATAATATAAAACCAATTAAATTAAGAATAATCAATAGAGATGATAGGAATCAAGATAAATAATGCATGCTGAACACAGAATCTAAATAAATAAGAATAATCAATACATAGAATATAAAATAAGATGAAATGAATCCAATGATATGATTAGTAATAAATGAATATATGTAATAGGTAAGGAATAATGATAAGAAAACCAAAAGCTAGAAATAATTAGATGGAATAAATAGCGAAGAAATTAACACGTGCATGATAAGATAGTATAATAATATATTAAGCATTAGACGTCTTTAATGATAGTTTAATAATTACTGTATAAAGGATAATCAACAATAGATAATAAAGGAGTTAAAAATAGATAATCAACGAATGATAAATTAAGATGAATTGATTATAAGACTTTAAAAGGAATGTATTATTAATGATAAATAAACAATAAGACGGCCATATATAAATAATTAATTAGTAGATGATGAATATATGATAAGGAATATATAATTGGGAAGATGATCGCTAATAATAGATGAAAAACGAAGGGATCAATAATACAATAATGATATAGGATAATTATTAATAAATACATGATAACGTATTAGCGATAGTTTTAAATGAATCATATAAAGATAACCTAAAAAGTAATGATGAGTAAATAATTAGTATATTAATTGAAAGGATGTAATAAATAAGGGTGTATAAAGAATAGATCGATAGACTTTAAATACAATAATATTAATGGAAGGATAATATAAATAACGAAGTGTAAAATAATTAAAGGATCTGCATAAAGCATAAAGAGCATATAGAATATTAGAATAATCACAAAGGAATATATTATTAGGAGATGAACATTGAATTTTAAATGAAGATTGATAATTTAATTGAGATCATCACGTGTAATAGATAATATAAATAAGAGATAATGGATAGTTTACAAGGAATAATGCATAAGGAGATAATGGAGGAGAAATAATTAAAGAAGACCTAATGCAGAATAGACTTTAATAAATAAGGAGAATATAGGCAGATAGACGATAGAATTATAATAATTATCTAGTATTAGTCAACTTTCTAAGCACAGACTGTTAATCATTTCCTTTGATTTACTAATTAATAATAATTAAGGCTAAAGATATGAATAAAGATAAGTAATTTAATGGATAAAGTTGTAGTAAGGTAAGGTTAAAGGAATTTGATCTTGAATAATGAAGTATTAATAGAAGATAAATAGATAACGAATGAATAAAGGAGAGAGAATCATATAAAATTGACATAGAGCATGATATAATTAGTAATATAGATAATAAGAGAAATGAGAATATAATTGGTAAAATAACTAATCAAGCACTTGTCATTAAATCATCAAATTTTAACCTATTTAATGTAGAACGAATCAAACTTATTAGATATAAAAGAAAGGTTAATGGAAAAGGATAAATAGAAAGGATAAGAATAATTAAATAAGTTAAAGCAATAATATTAGCATATTCAGTTAAGAGGATTAATGAAAAGTAAATTGTACTATATTCAGTAATAAAACCTGCTACTAGTTCAGATTCAGCTTCAGGTAAATCATATGGAACTCTATTTGAATCAGCTGGTATAGAAACAAAGAAGTAAATAAGGAAAAGATAATTAATAAGTAATGTTAAAAGTGCAATAATGGATAGAGGATAGATGATTAAATAAGGGATAATGTATAGAGGATAGATGATGAGTAAATAAGTATAGGATTTAAATAAAGGATAGATAATAATACGAGATGATTTAGGGATAATAATGAGATGATTTAGGGATAATAATGAGATGATTTAGGGATAATAATGAATGTATTAAAAACGGTCATCAAAGAATATATAATTAATTAGATAAAGGATAATTAATAAAGATACGTGATTATTTGGTAGATGCTTTTTATAGAAATAAGAGATAAGCGATTGAATTAAAATTAATAAACCTTTAAATAATGGATTCTATCAATATATAAGTAAATAAAAAGAAGGACTAAAGTTAAATAAATAATTAGCGATTAATATATAATACTAAAGGAGTAATGATTAAAGTTAATTAAGGACGATCAACTAAAGATGAATTATAAATCAATATAAAGGACTAATGAACATAAGAAATAAAGGAGAATGAAGTAATAGATAATTAATTAGAAGATAACATATAATTGGTAATAAAGCACTAATAATAATTAAATAAAGAACAGTGAATAAAGCACTAATAATGATTAAATAAAAGTTGACGACTGTTTATTAATATATAATACTTAATGGAATATATACGAGCGAGATGAAGATATAAGATAATAGAGAACAGTGAATAAAGCACTAATAATGATTAAGGAACGGTCAATAGATAATGATTGAAGAACGGTCAGTATATAATAATAAAGACTTGTGAATATGAATAAAGAGAAATGAATATAGAGAAATAGATAAGGATTAACGAACGGTCAGTATATAATAATTAAATAAAAGTTGACGACTGTTTATTAAAAACAATAAGTTGTGTTAAGGTAATATAAAATATACTTCTATCTCAGTGGATAATGTTTAGGAATAATTAATGGTGAATAATGGATAGTAGATAAAGGATTAATTGATATTAGATTTGAGGTAATTAATGAATGCAGAACGTAGTAATTAATAAGGAATGAACGAGTGAATGATAATGAACGAGTGAATGATAAGGTAATAAATAAGTAATTAATAAGGAATGAACGAGTGAATGATAATGAACGAGAGAATGATTAAAGGATAAGCGACGAACGGCTAATAGTTTAATTAATAGATGATAAAATAATAAATAATGGGTAAAAAAGCATAAGGATTAATAGATAAAAGGTTAATAATGCATAATTAATACATAGATAATATCCAATAGATATGATTTAATGAATGAATAGTTAATAAATAATCATGTAGAACCTAATAATTGATAAAATAGTAGATAATGGATAATTAAAGGTGCATTAAGTAATAATGGATAATTAAAGGTGCATTAAGTAATAGTAGATAATAGAAAGCATGATTAATACTAATAATTGATTAAAATGCAGATTAAGGTTTAAGGAAGGGATAGTTAATAAATAATAAACAACTGATCGCATAAACTTTAATTGAAATAGAATAGATAGGAATTAATATATAAAGGAGGAGAAAAGCCAATAACAAGACTTTGGCATAGAATAGATAATAAATACTTAATAATGTAAAGGAGAAGGGAATATATAAATAAGACATTGAGCATGATAATGATAATAAAGGAGGAGAAAAGCCAATAACAAGACTTTGGCATAGATAAGTAATGTATAAAGGAGAGGAAAATTAAAATAAAGACTTTGGCATAGTTAATAATGGATAGATAACGTCTAAGATAATAATTTAAGATTAAGTTTTAGTCGTTCAATGGATAATTAATTAATAAAAAACAGTCAATAGATACCTATCACATAATTATTCAATACTAATCAATATAACAATAAATAACTAAAGAATGAGCGAGTGAATGATAATGAACGAGTGAATGATATAGGAATATAGATGAGGATAAAATAATAAAAAACAGTCAATAGATACCTATTACATAATTATTTAATACTAATCAATATAACAATAAATAATAAATACTAAATGATTGACAATATGATGAATGATATGGTAATTTTCTATTTAAAACTATAAATCAAAATAGAGTAGATAGAAAGGAGATGAAAAGAAAGAATAAACTAATTAATATATCAATAGAAATAAATGATAATAATGCAAATAATTCACCTATATAATTAATAGATCTAGGAAAACTGTTATTAGAGAGTATAAAGAATGATAATAATAACCTTAAAATAGAAGATATAAAGAATAATGAATCTATTAATCTAGTATTAGTTTTATTAATGAGTAAACCCATAAATAAAGAAAGTGCAATTGATGATAAACTATGAGATAAAGGAATAATAATACTACAATAAATACCACTAGAATTTAATGATAACATTGAATGAAAGGTTAAATTTAAATGTAATATTGAAGATAAGGCAATAATTTTCTTTAAATCATAATATCTAAAATAAGATGAGTTAATTATAATTATACCAATTAAAATAATATATATAAGAATTGATGATAAGAATCTTAAAGATAAGTAAAAAGTACATAAAATAAATCTAATTATACCAAATAAACTTAATTTTAATAATAATCCAGCTAAAAATAATGATATTGAAGTATTAGCTTCACAATGTACTTCTGGTAATCAATAATAAAAAGGAAAAGTAGGGATTTTAATTAAGAAAGGTAAAATAAGTAATAATGAGAATAAAGAAATAGAAGAGATAATATAAAATAAACTTAAGATAAAATTTATACTTCCTAATATAGAAAATAAAAAAGAGAAGAAAGCAGTCCTAATTCTATAAAAAGATGGTATAAATATAAATAATATAAAGAATGATAGAATAATTAAAGACTCATAACAGATAAAGAATAATAATAAGGAAGATAATAGAAAAGATAATAATAATAGAATAAATAAGGGAATAAAAATAATAACGTATTGATAGGATTTAGTTTCAGATTCAGATATTCAATTAATGATAGGGAATAATATAATAATGAGTATAATAAAACCAATATTACTATTATCTAAAGTTAAACTAATTCAAGTAAAACCAGAATAAAGGAAAGTAGATGGTGAGAGTATTAGATATGTAATAATGATCGCTAATAATTGAAATTAAAGAAGAATAGATAATAAACAATAGACGACTAAATGATCTCAAAAACCAAATAAAAAGCGATCAACAGTATATAAAATCTAATGAATAGATAGGTAATGAGTAAATAGGTAATGAATAGATAAATAATAGTGAATAAAGAAAGGCTAAAATTCAATATAAAGCATGAATTGAAGGTATTAGATAATGATCGAATTAAAGAGAATTATTAACGTATAATGAAGGATGATATAGTGATTAATATATGATTAGATGGAGGTTTTTTAGGTATTAAAGATAGAATAATGGAATAATAAGTTAAAATAGGGTAGTAGATAATGTAAAATGAATAATAAGTAAATGATTAACTGAAATAATATAAATTGATTAGGAACTTTAGATATAATAAATTGATTAGGAACTTTAGATATAATTAGAGAGAATACAAGATAATTGACAACAATGAATAGAATATAAGATAAGAGATAGCCAATAACGTGAATTAGATAAGGATAAAGGATATAGGATTTTGATATAGTTAATATAGGACGAAAGAAGGATTAATATTAATATATAGATAAGAGATTGAATAAAAGACGACTAATGGATAAAAGATAATGCGACCAGCATTAAATAAAGATTAATTAAAAAATAGATGAAGGTGCAATAAGTATATAGGTATTAATATATGACTAATTGAGGATAGTGATTTAATGATTCTATGCATAGATAATATAAGACCATAAATACCTAGAGAATGATGATATTAATAGATAGAAGATAATAAGATGAATAAAGGAGACTAGAGTTTAATAAAGGATTCTCAATAATGGAAAATCAACAGGTCTAATTAAAGGTAAGATAAGATAAGATAAGGATTAAATAATGTAGAACTGATCATGGAATTATAAACTATGCGCAGCAATTACTGGATATGGTATTTGAGGTAATATAAGATAAAGGATGAATTAGGAGATATGATAATTGAGATAAAAACAATGTTAGTAAACTCAGCAATAAATAGTATTGAATGAATATGTAATATATAATATAAAGCATAATAATTAAGGTGAATAGACTGTAGGATAATATTAATAGATAAGTAAATAGCGAATAATTGACAATAAATAAAGAATATAATATAGATAAGTAAATAGCTAATAATAAATAGTAGGTAATCAATGAATAAGATGATTTAATAAGAAGTATAATATAATAATAATATAAATAATCAGATGAAAATAAAAATAACAGTGTTTGTAGTTTAATTACCTTATTAAAGAATATTCCATTACGATATAGGATGATTAAAATACATATCAAATTAATAGAACTAATATATAAATGATCCTGAAAAAATATTTGATTCAAACTTAATAGTTTAAAAAAATCAAATGAATTACTAGATAATTCTGTAATACGATAATTAGTAAGTTCATTCTTTGATCCTACAGAAATGATTTTTATTGATTTACATTGAGCATTAGATCCAATTCTACTAACTGATAAAGCACTATCAATAGAAGGACGACAAGAATCTAAAAATAACTTTTTATTGGTATATGATTGTCTATCAGTAATGGATATGATATTAGTAGCAATATATTCAGTAATATCATTAGCAATTGTTTCAATAATAGGTAAAGCTGTAATAGAACCATTAAAATAACATAACTTTAATTTACCACAACGTTCTAGTATAGAAGCATGAATATTAGGAATATCTGAAGGAGAAGCATCTCTACTTGGTATTTTAGATAATATTAGACTGATTTGACGATAGGATTTTGAATGTTTAGAAGAATCATCAAAGCATATAATAGTATCAAAACCTCTATCTCTTAATCTCTCTGCTATAGAAATTCCAATTAAAGGTAATGTATAAGAGGGTAATGAAGAAGAAGAAGAATGAGAAGATAGAATTAAAGAATATCAATTAATAACTCATATAAAAGATATAAGTTTTCCTAATTTACTAGGATTTTGATTAATTCCAATATATATACCAAATACTCTCTTTGTACCTAAACCTTCAATTGAACCTAATAATGACAAGTAATTACAGTGTAATAATAGTGATAGATATATTGAAGTTTTTCCAGTATAACGATCACCTAATATTAATTGTCTTTGTCCTCTTCCAACTGGTAATATACTATCTACTATCCTTAAACCAGTAATTAGAGAATCATTTACCTTTGATCTTAATGCTATTCTTACACCTCTTTTTAATAGATTATAATAGATGGAGGATAGATAAGAGATAATGATGAATATTAAATAAGGAATGTTGTAATAATAAAGGATAAAAGACGTATAATAGATAAGAATAATAATTGAAGAACAATCAACATAAAGGATAATAATGTATTGTTTAAAGGTATAAGGAATGTTGTAATAATAAAGGATAAAAGACGTATAATAGATAAGAATAAAGATAAAATAATAAGAAATGAGAGATAAAGCAATAAGAATGGATAATTATTAAGGATAAGCGATTAGCGGTTAATATATAGGAGATGAATAATTATTAACGATTAAACGATAATTGAATAATAACTAATAATAAATTGACGACTAGATATTAATAAAGAATAATAAGTCTTGATATAGTATATAATGGACGACTAAAATAATGACGACCAAATATAAACGATAATGCATGATGGAGATTTTAAATTAATAAATAATTAGATGAATAGAGTTTAAATGAATAATATAGATAGACGAGAGGACAATAACATATAGATATTAATAGAGTGAATCGAGCAAAAAGCAATATTAATAGATCTTAAAAAACTATAGAATCATCAATTTAAAGGAAAGATGAAGTGATAATAGATAAATAATTATAATTAAGATACTTAATACAGCAATAATACCAATTATCTTATTAGGAAATGATCTTAAGCAACTATAGAATAATAGATATAAATAATAGATAGGTAAATAAATGACAATATAATGAATAGCGGAGAGAAGCCAAAATTTAGACTTAAGGCAGGATTAATAATTATAATTAAGATACTTAATACAGCAATAATACCAATTATCTTACTGGGAAATGATCTTAAGCAACTATAGAATAAGAGATAGTATCATTCAGGTAAAATATTATTTGGTGTAATTAATGGATTAGCAATCACTTGATTATCACTATTACCTAAACTATCTGGTTCTCAATAAAGGAATGTACAAAGAATACTGAATATAGTAATAAAACTACTATATAAGTCTTTAATAATAAATGGATAAAAACTAATTATTAACGTATTATTATTAATAGAAGGATTAGAACTTGAAAAACTATGTAGTATAATTATATGAATTAAGATAAGTAAACCAATTAATAAACCAATTAAAAAATGATATACAAAAATACGATTTAAGATAACTCATACTGCACTTCAAATTAATTCAGATATTATTATACCACAACAAGGTAAAATTGCTACAATATTAATCATTACAGTAATACCTCAATAAGACATCTGACCTCAACATAGTAGATAACCAAGAAATCCTTCAATCATAGATAATATAAATAATAAATAACCAGTAATATATATTGTGAAGGAAATACATTGAGTATAAAGAAGTTTTGATTTAATTCAAATAGAACGAATGAGATGTAACATAAGTAATAATATAAATAGAGAAGCTCCAATAACATGTAGAATACGAATAAATCAACCTTTATTTATATTTATTAGTAGATATATAATTGAATCAAAAGCGATAGTAAAGAAATCATTATAATAGATACTTGATAATATACCACTTGATATTTGTAATAAAAATATAATAAATGATAAAAAACCCAATATATTGATATATGAAAAGGTTAAAAATGATATATATAGAGATAAGTGAAGATTAAATAGTGGATAGAATATTAACTGAGCATAGAGCATATATTAATAGAGATAAATGAAGATTAAATAGTGGATAGAATATGAGATAATAATAATGACTAATTAATAGAGAGAATCAAAGCATAAGACCTTAAGCACCATATAGTATATAAAGGATAAGGGAATAATAAATAAGGACTTTGGCATAGGTTAGTAATAAATAAATAATGGAGAACAGACTTTAATACATGATAAGTAATTGATAGTGTATAAAGGAGAATAAATGATAGAATTAGACTTTAAGCACCATATAGTATATAAAGGAGGAAGGAATTAAAGAATAAGGACTTCAGCATAGGTGATAATGTATAAAGGAGAGGAAAATTAAAATAAAGACTTTGGCATAGATAAGTAATGAATTATTGATAAGTAATTGGTGAGATAAAGGTTAGTATATGATAATTAAGAAATTCACAATAACGAATAGAAGACAATATAATAATATCTAAAGGTGTAATAAGGTTAGTATAAATTAATGGAAGGGTAATTGATAATTAATAAGTCTTGATTCAGGTTAAAATAGTTAAAGATAGATGATAGGATAGTTAGTATAAAGACAATTGTATTAATAATTACAGGATCAATATATTTTATACTTCTAGATGAATTGATAATGGGTTCAACACAAAGAAGAATAGGACCTCTTAATTTAGGTTGATATGGTATTCTTTCTTCTATAATTAATGGATGTAATCTTATTATAACTCAATTAATAATTCCTAAATTACATTTTAATTATGGTTTTCAATCATTTCCTATAGTGTTTTTTTTATTATCAATAACTAGTTATAGTATTATATATCCCTTTTATCTAATAAACTTAATGCTTTCTCTTATCTTAATAATTATAATTTCAGGTCTATCAATATTAATACTTATATTATCTGCATTTTCAGGCAATAGTAAGTATTCCATGTTAGGTTGTATTCGAATAACTTCTCAATTAATAAGTTTTGAATTAATTTACACTACAATATTATCATTCTTCATTTGGAGTTTTAATGAAATCTCTATCGCTGGTTTTTGAATTATAGATTAATAGATAAAGGAGTGAGAATTAAAGAATAGAAGATAAGCAATAAACAGTTAATAAAGGAGGAATAAAACCAAGAATAAGACCTAATGCATGATAAGGTATTTAAAGGAGGAAAGAATTAAGGAATAGGACTTAAAGCATGATAAGGTATTTAAAGGAGGAATAAAACCAAGAATAAGACCTAATGCATGATAAGGTATTAAAGAATAAGAGATAAAGGAGTAATTAATAAGGAATGAACGAGTGAATGATAATGAACGAGAGAATGGTTAAAGAATAGGAAAGTAAAGGATAATAGATAGACGTGTGATATTTAATAGAATAGATGCTATAAACCCAAATAATGACTGTAGTATTAATTAGTAGATCAGCAGTTCTAAAGTATAAGGATTAGAGATTATTAGATAGTAGATATAGGAATTAAGATGAAATAATAGAGATGATTAGATTTAGAGATAATAAACTGATCACAATGCATAATGAATATGATATTAGATAAAGACTAATAGATAGTAAATTTTACACGATTAAATAATGATTACAGGCTATTGGATTATTGATATTAACAAAGAATTAGACGATAGAAGTTTTAGGTTGAATAATATTAGATAGAATATGATAAAATAGACGACTGAATTTAGATAATAGGTAATGATGAAGTGATTTTGGTTAATGAATAGGAATTAATTAAGAATTAGACGTCCAGCAACATAAATTAAGATATTAGTAATAGATGAAGAATAGATATGTAATAATGAGGAGAAAATAAAGAGTAATTAGGAATAGATAAGGGATTATGGTATAGTAGAATAGATAATTAGTATAGAATAGTGGATAATATATTAGAGATTAGTTAATAATTATTCGTGCATGTTGTAATATATAAAGATATGTGATTTTAAAGAATGATGATGTAGGTAATAATGAATTAAGGATTAGTAATTACAGGTTAATGACGGCTAATATTGAATATAAATTAATAGATAGAGGATTAATTAACACATAGAGGATTGTAATTTAATAATTAATAGAATATAGGAGATTGTCTTTGAAATATAAATTAATGGAATATAGGTTAGTAATGAATATAGAATATTACATGTAGGATTAGGTATTGAATAAATAAAGGATTAGGTATTATATAAAGATAAGGTAAGAATAGAAACTAAATATAAGTTAATGAATGAAGATGAAAAAGTGATGATTAAGGCTAGAAATAATAAATAAATAAGTGATAAAAGATAAACATAGGATTGAATTAATAGACAATAAAGTGATTAAAAAACGATTAGATATGGTATTTAAGGATATATAAATATAAGGTAATTAGTGATAAATAGAGATAAAGACGTATGAATTTTAATAAGATAAAAAACGAAAGGGTAATATATAATAAGATATAAGGAATAGCGAACGATTAAATAACAACTAATGACGTAATGATATGTAAAATAATGAATTATAGAGAATAAACTAAAAAATGATCTTAAACAATTAATAAAACAAAGACTAAAGATAGAGCATAAGATAATATATAATGAATTAATGCATAGTAATGAAAGGATTAAAACTAATAAATAATGGAGAAGTAATAGATATGCGCGTGTAATAATAAATATTCAATACTTAATAAGTTAAAGATAAATAATTGAACAAGTGAATTAAGAATTTCAAAAGAATATATTAATAAGTATATAATAAATATAAGAGAACAGATAATTAAATAAGGAGAAGTGATTATTATTGCTACAGATAATGAAGAAATTAATAAAGAACCAGCAAGAATATTAATAGATAGACGGTTAGATAAAGTTAATGATTGAGAGATAATAGAAAAGGCCTCTAGCATAAATGATACTATTAAAAATACCTCTATTCTAGTTAAAAATACATATAATAGATATGAAGATACGATTCAACCAAAATATCAATTATATACTAATCAATTAATTAATACTATCATAATACCTGATAGATATATATCGATAATATTAGCAATCATCATTGAAACTGTAATAAATAGCTTTATACTCACCATAGTAATTGAATATCCAGTAGCTAAAAGTAGATAATATAATAGAGAGGATAATGGAACTTTCTTTCAAACACTAATTAATTGTAATACTGAATTAACCATGTCAATAGTAAAACTAAAGTATTGTTCTGAATAAAGAAGAATGAATAAGGGATAGATAAAGAAGGGATAAATAAATAAACTTGTAATAAAGAAGGAGAAGAAAATAATGATAAACTAAGGAATGAATAAATAAATGAGAATGGAGCAGTTAAAATTAATGGATAAGGAATAGATAATGAAGGGATAAATAAATAAAGGAGCATAGATAATTAATGGATAAATGAATAACGAAGAGAACTTAAGCAATTAATAATGAATAACGAAGAGAACTTAAGCAATTAATAATAAATAAGAGAAGATGTAATAAATAGAGATTAAATAAAGGAGAACTAAAGATAGAATAATGGAGAGAAACCAAATAAAAAACAACATAATGCATGATATAATAATTAATACTAAAGAAGAAGAATAAGATAAAAAATAGGCAACTAGAGATTAAATAAAGAAAGACGAAGCATAGAATATAAGGTAGTGAATAATAAAACATAAGACCTAAAGCAATATAATTAGATAAATATTATTAGTCTTTGAATGAAAAGATATCACGTGACTAATTGGAGGACAGCCTAATGTATTAAGTAGAAAGTGTTATGATAGAGAATAAGTTAATAAACGATGAATATATAATGATTAAAGGCTAATTATTTAATAGTAATTAGAGATTATTTAGTGATTAAAGGCTAATTATTTAATGATAGAGAATTAATTAAATAAAGAGAATAGCGAACAGCAGATTGAATTAGAGGAGAATATATAATGATAGAGAATCAATTATTAAACGATGAATATATAATGAATGCATAAGGAATTAAAAAGCTATAAACTGAACCAATAGATCCTGAAACTTCAACTAAAGAAGATCCGATAAGAGCTCATCTAATTAAAACATTAGAAATAATTGGATTACGACATATAGCAAATATTAATATACTGAGAATTAAACCAGCACCTATTGCTACACCTGCTAAAGAAATCAGTGGAATACTACTAGCTAGATATCTAAAACCAAGAAGAATAATAAGATAATGAATAATAAATAATTAATAATGAATTATTAAGAGATCAACATTGAATAGTAAATAATTGAACGAATGACAATATCCTTTTAATATTATCATATAAAATAAGAAAAGTAACTAAAGGGATAACAGGCTAATAGATGGCATGAGTACAAATCTAACCATCAATTTTGGTCCATCGATGTTGACTTTATCTCTACTTTTTATTGTATAATATAGGAAAGTCAGTTTGTTCAACTGTTTAAGAGATCCATGAGTTGAGTTAAAATCGCTAAAGACAGGTTGTATTCTATCTATTATTGATGAATTATGGTTTATGTAGATTTTGTAGTAGTACGAGAGGATTATTATATAAAGTCAATTCATTAAGAAAAGAATATTCTATATTACATGTAATATTAATAAAAATTGATTTCTACTTTATGCTTTATATCTAATACTAATTAATATGAGATGATAGGTAATAAATAAGGAATGAACGAGTGAATGATAATGAACGAGAGAATGATAAAGTAATAGGTAATGAACGAGTGAATGATAATGAACGAGTGAATAGAGGATAATAAATAATACGAATAGAAGGTATAAATTAAGGGATAAAAATATAAGTGATTAAGGAATGAACGAGTGAATGATAATGAACGAGTGAATGAAGGAGAATAGATAATAGATTAAGGATTAGTATTTAAAGATAAAACGATAAAAATATAAGTGATTAAGGAATGAACGAGTGAATGATAATGAACGAGTGAATAGAAGGTATAAATTAAGAGATAATGGTGTGAATAAAGATAAAAATATAAGCGATTAAGGGATAATTAGTTATTATTTAAGTATGGATTGTTAAGGTAATATATAAGTTTAACATTAATATGTAATATATAATCAATTAATAGGATATGTCAGTAAATAGATAATAATGAATGATAATAACCTATTGAATAATATATACTAGATAATGAAGAGGTGATTGATATTGAAGATATAGAAATGAAAAGAAGACGTATGAAGAAGTTAAGGATAGATAATAGAGGATAAAGAAAAGCGAAGCGACCAACATTAAATGAAAAGAAAAGCGAAGCGACCAACATTAAATAGAATAAGATAATTGAAAATGCACTAGCGATAATATTAAATGAAAAGAAAAGCGAAGCGACCAACATTAGATGGATTGAGTGTTTGAGATAATAATATAATATAGGCGACTAGATGTTAATGATGATTGATAAGATAATGATTAATGAATAAATAGTTAATAATGCATAATAAAGACTTAATAATGGATGATGAAGAGGTTAATGATAAATAATTAGTAATAATCAATGTTAAGGTTGTCAATAATAAATAGTTAAGGATTTAAAGATATGTGAATGAGAATTAATAAAGGAATATAGATAAATAGTTAATAATGAGATAATTAATTAATTAATAGATAATAGAAGAAGTCCATTCATTAAAAATAATATACTTACTAGAGAAGAATAAATTATTACAAACAATAAGGTAATAGGAATGATGTTATTAATCAATAACAATAACATTAAAATGATTAAAATAGATAGAAAGTTAAGTAAAAGTATTATGTTATTTAAAATAAAAATGAATATTAAGGATAGTAAAGTAATTAATGAAAGATATAGGATTATGTGATTGAATAAAAGATATAGGATTATGTGATTGAATAAAAGATATAGGATTATGTGATAGTGTATAAGGGAGTGTAAGATGAATTAAGAGATTAAGGACAAGATAATATAGACTTTAATAATTATTGAATAATAAAGAACGATCAATATATAGTAGATAAGAATGTTACTATTGTAATATAAGCAGTTATATTTATTAATTGACAAGGCTATTCATGAAAAAAAGCACTAACAGAGGAACATGGCATTTAATCTAATAGTAATTATTAATCTTGTTATAATTGATAAAGGAATGATGATTTATAAAGTATAATGAATAAGGAATAGCGGAGAGAAGCCAAAATTTAGACTTAAGGCATGATGTAGTATATAAAGGAGGAGAAAAGCCAATAATTAGACTTAAAGCATGATGTGGTATTTAATAATTATAAACTATTGAACGACCAAATATTAGTAATTATAAGATAATATATAAGGGAATGATTAAGGGAATATAGATAGATGAATAGATACTAAGAAACTAATGGAATAGCTAATACTGAATTATGAATTATGTGATAAGGCAATAAGTAGTTATTAAGGAATAGATACTAAGAAACTAATGGAATAGCTAATACTGAATTATGAATTATAGATATTAGAGATAATCAAGTGAAAAGTGAACGACGAAGGATAGATAAGTGAATAAGAAATGAACAACTTAATGATAAAAAGCATAATAAATTGATAGTTTTAAATAAAGATAATAGCGAATGGAGTGTTTAAGGATAATATATTATATAGGAATATGAAAATTAACAAATCCATAAATAATATAAGATAGAGAATAATAATAATTCAATTAGAAGTTAAAGTCTGTAGTCCATATACTAATAATGGAGCTAAAATCAATTCCTGTTCAGATATTAGAAAATGAAAAAGAATAAGCCAATAGTTAAACTTATACCTTAATGATGAGCATATAATTGAATAAAAACCACATTCAAAGTTATTTGATATTGATGAAAATGATACTAAACATAGATTCATACTAGGAATTAAGGATAATAAGAATAGAAATAGACAATAAGTAATAGATAATAAGACTAAAGAAAGTAAAATGAAGGTTTATTAATTAAAGATAAAGGAGGAAGGAATTAAAGAATAAGACTTAAGGCATGATAAAGTTAATAATAAAGGAGAGAATGATATAATAAGGACTTAAGGCATGATAAGATAATAGCTAATGGTATAATAAAAATGCCAATAATGCATATAGAAATAGATAAAGATATGATAAGAACCATCAGAATTTCAATGTAGAGGATATAATATTATTAGGAATAGATGAGAGTTTAAGCATTAATAGATAAATAACGATAAACATAGAATATAATTGATTAGAAGATGGAGGAATGAATATATAATCATGAAAAAACGATCGAATCATCATGCATAATAAACTAATATATGAATTGAGAGCATAATATAGTATTTAAAGGTAGAATAAAATAAATAATAAGACTTTAAGCATTATATAGTATTTAATGGAGGAATAAAGCCAATAATAAACATAGAGCATAGTATAGTATTTAAAGGTAGAATAAAATAAATAATAAGACTTTAAGCATTATATAGTATTTAAAGCATCAAGACTAATAGATAGACAATAAACTAAAAGCGAAGCGCAGATTTAATAAATAGGTGAACGTAGAATGAATAATAGATAGAAGATCATGGCATAGGATATAATGATATAATAAATAAAAGAATAAGTATAGATAGATATATTCCTATTAAACCAAGAGAATTAAATCATTGAAACTTAAAAAAGATCATGGAATAATCATAGATACGTCTAGGAAAACCAATAATACCTAATGAATGCATAGTAAAGAATATTATATTTGAAGAAGTAAAGGAACTACCAGAATGAATACGACCTAGATAATCTGAAAAAGAAATAGTAGAGAAGAAGATTCAATAAGTATAAAAAGCACCAGAAATAGTATAAATAGCACCTAAAGAAAGGACATGATGAAGATGGCCAATGATAAAATAAGAATCATGTAGAATGGTGTCAATAATACTATTAGATGAAATAAGACCAGTAAATCCACCAAATGTAGAACTGAAAAGAAAACCAATGATAAAATATAATGGAGTGATTAAAGAGAAGCGAGAGGATCATATTGTAGCTAATCAATTGAGTATTTTAATTCCAGTAGGAATAGCGATAATAGATGTTGAAAAGGTAAGGTAAGATCTAGTATCTAAATCAAAACCAACCATAAACGTATGATGACCTCAAACAATACATCCTAATACTGCAGTAATTAATAAAGCAATAAGCATTGAATCTCTACCAGATATAATACACTGACTAAACTTAGAGATCATTTCACTAATTAAACCAAAAGCAGGTAAAATAAGAATATATACTTCTGGATGTCTAAGAAATCAAGGTAAATGTTGAGGTAATAATAAATCACCACCTCTTAATGGATCAAGAAAAGAACAGTTAGAATGTCGATCAGAAATAATCATTGTAATTACTCCTGCTAATACAGGAAGACTAATAATTAGTAAGACTGAAGTAAAGAATATAGATCAACAATATAGAGATAAAAATAGAAAGGAATTAATAATAGATAGATTAGTAGACTTTAATAAAGTAATAATAAAGTTAATAGATCCTAATAAACTACTTAATCCTACAATGTGTAAGGAAAAAAACATAAGATCAATAGATGAGTAATTAATAAAGGATAGAGGAGCATGAGATGTTCAACCAGCATTAACACCACCATCAATAAAAATGGATAAGAACATAATAATTAGACTATTAAAAACTAATCAAAGACTTAAAGCATTTAATCTAGGAAATATCATATCAGATGAACATAGCATTAAAGGTAATAATATATTACCAAATCCTCCAATTAATATTGGCATTATCATAAAAGGTATCATAAATATACCATGAAAAGTGATATTAGGATTATATTGAAGAGATGAAGATGGTATAAATCCAGGTAAAGCTAATTCTAATCGTATAATAATTGATAATCCTATACCAATTGATCCTCCAATTAATCCAGAGATAATATATACTGCTCCAATTCAAATATGATTAGTAGAGGGTAATGTATAGAGGAGAATAATTAGGTATTATATAGTAATTAAAGGATAATATTATATGAATTTAGACGACCAATAATGGAAAGTTAAGATAAGGTAATTAATTGAGAATATTAAAGTTAAGATAATGGAATGAAAATCAAAGGAATAAATCTGTGAATAGCATTTTAAGATAGTTAATAGAGTAAAAAGCATGGCGAACGATGAATAATAAATGAATTGAGGATAGAGTATTTGATATTGTATAATTAAGGAATAGTGGATAAGGAATTATAGCATCATGTGATAGTATAGTAGATAAAATGATAAGAACTCAACGAATGGAGGTTTTAGTAGAATAATATATTAATTAAGAGATAATGATTAAAGTAGAATATAGGATGAATTGAGCATATAATATATAAGGAATTAAGCAATTAACATATAATATATAAGGAATTAAGCAATTAACATATAATATAGAAAGGAACATAGAATCTTAACAAAGACTAAATCAATAATAATGGAATGAAAATAAAAGAAATAGCTAATAGTATAAGAGATAGGATAATGACTAAAAGATAAGAAAAGACGTAATGAATCTAATAATATAAATAAAAAAGAACGAATCGATAGACTTTAATAAGAATCAAGGAAATTAATGTATAATAGAGTAAATAATAGATAGTGTTTTTTGATATGATTTAGTGATAGTTAATAATGGACGAATAAACGATAAGAATTTGACTTAATGAAGGATAAAATAATGGATGATATAGAAATCCAGATAATGCATAGAATATAATGAGTATATTAAAGGAGAAGAGAAGCTAAAGATATAACTTTAAATGAATAAGTAATAATTAGGAGATAGTAAAGTGAATAATAAATGGAGAATTATCAATATAAAGAATAGAAAACAACAATAATAATAAGCATATAATTAATAAATCAAAGAAAAGATAAGTAAGTAATTAGTAGATATTAGATAATTAGAGGTTTAAAATTAAATGATTTAAATAGAGAATATGATAATTAATGTAGAATTCATCATGAACAATAATATATAAAGGACCAGTTGTAATATATAAGGGAGAGGAAAGTGAATAATAAGCGATAGGATGTAAGATAAAGTAATTAATAAATCTGCAATTCAAAGAAATAACGGTTAAAGATGATATAATAGGGTATATATTTAGATGAGTAAATTAATTGAATAATGATTAACGAACAATAATGAACGTTTAAAAAACAATCAATAAATACCTATTACATAAAGGAGAATATAAGTTAAGAATTAGTAATGAATTGGTGATTTTATATTGAATAAAGGATAAGATATTAAGGAGAAAGTATTTGAATAACAGATAGATGATCAGCAGTTTTAATGAATATATAATAGGGAATAATTCGTAGATCACATAAAATTAATGGATAGGTAATGGTGATAGATAATAAAGGAACTCAAAGAATAACGTATAATGAATAAGATATTAATAGAGAATAAAGTAAAGAATATGTAATTAAAAAATAAACTAATATTAACTAGAATATGAGCAGATAGATAATGAGTAATGAACATAAAGGATATTAAAAATGAATTGATTACAACTAATATTTATATGATATAATGGATAATTTATTAGTATATGAGAGGATAATAGTTAAATAATGAATAGAAAATAGACTACCAGATATAAATGGAAAGATAGCATATAGAATAAGATTATGAGTTTTTAAATAGATAGATAATTAAGACAAGAGATTTGATCATAACGTATAATTGATTAGAATTAATTAATAGAGGACAGTGGAATGATTACAAGATAATTAATAACGAATAGAGAATTAGGTGAGTATATAGAGAATAATAGACTATTTAATGATATAGGAGGTGTTAATTGAATAAGGACTAGTGATTAGATGATAAGAACAATAATAATAATTAAAGACTAAAGGCTGAATTAATAATAGACTTTCAATGAATAACAAAGTAATATAGAGATTAATAATTAGACAATCAATAAAGGAGATATAATAATAACGAACGGACTAAAGACAATAATAACTTCAATAATAGATATAGGATAAAGGAGATAAGAATAGAGATTAATAGACTTTAGAAGAATGGATGAAATAGTGATTAAGAGATTAATAGATTAAAAGATAATTAACTAAATACCTAATGATATATTAATTGAATTGATTTTGAAGATAAAGCATAATAAGGTAAAGATAATGGAGCATTTAATGGTAGTTTTAGATGAATTAATTGTAGTTTTAGATGATTCGATGTTGGTTTAATTAAATCTAAATAATGTAATAATTTAAAAGAACCAAATAGTCTAGATAATGATTGAAAGAATAGCAGATAGATAATTAAACGTTTAAGTAATAGATGAATAGATAAGAAGATAGATAAATAGACTAGCGAATGGATCATATAGTATATTAGGAGATAAGATAAAGGTTAATAGAGTAGATTTAATGAATAGGTAAGTAAAGAATATGATTTAAGGAGAAGCGAAAAGTAGATATTAGGTAATAATAAGGTAGAATTAAGGTTAAATACTAGCGATATGATTTAAGGTTAGGATAGTGATTAGAGGAAGATAAAATATGCATAGGATATTATATAAAGTAAAGAGGAAATAGTTCAACATAGAATATGAATTAATAAGATAGGTGATAGTAGAGTAATTAAGAATACTAGATTAAGAATAAATAGATATTAATTAAAGGTAAAGTTAGAATAGAGTATAAAGCATGTAATAATAGGGTATAATAGATATAAATAGATGACAAGATAAGGAATAAATGATATATATAAGATAATGGATAAAGTAATGAGTATTGAACGATAATCTTTGAATAGAACTTAAAGAATAATAAATAGCTAATAAAGCATGTAGAATAGAGTTTTTAATGATAGATAAAGATAAGTAATGAGAATGCACCAATAAAAACTAATGATAAAACTAAAAAATAATTGAATATGTATTAATGAATGCAGAGCGAAGCGATCAATATATAATACATGATGAGTTAATAATAGATAATTGACTATTTTAAATGAAAAGGGAATATAAGATAATAGACGACAGAAATTCAACTAAATGCACAATTAATTAAAGTAGAATTGATCCTAAAACTATAATATCACATGGAATAATAGGTAGTGATAGATATTAACGAATGGAGGACAAAGTAATGATTAAATAAAGGACGATAGACGTATAAAGGCTAATAATTTAATGAGTAATGTTGAATGTTTTAAGGAATAATGAATAGTGAGGAGAAGATTAACAGATAAATAAGGAATAATAGCACCAAATGATATATATAAAGGATTAACAATGAATAGAACCTAATAATGCACGATCAAAGTTTAATGGATAAGAGATAGAAGACAATAATATAACTGTAAAAATAATATAAAACATGATATATAATTCAATGAAGAGATTAAATAAGATGAATAATATATAAAGGAACTCTGGCATGATAATTATTAGATAGGTATTAATTAATGATAATTAGATAGTAGAAAATGCAATATAAGGTAATGAATAAATGGAATATATTAAGGTGTATGATTTAATGATACTGGAATAATAATTTAACGATCACAAGGTAATATATAAAGGATAATTAAGTCTGTAATAATGAAGAGTTTATAATATATAAATAAAAACTAAAGACCTAATGTAAGATAATATAAAGTTATTAGTAGATATAGAATAAAATTAATTGAAATGGAATATATGATGGTAGTTTTTCATGGAATAATATAAATAGACGAACGACTAAATATAGGATAATGGATAACTTAATGAGTGATAATGCAATATAAAGTAGTCAATAATTCATAAATTAACTCAAAAATCATCACGAACAATGAATAATAATGATTAAGTAAAGATGTAATAAAGATGAACGAAGGAATATTAATAATGGATAAATGATTAGTAGTTTTGATATGAATAATAAGGAATGAACGAGTGAATGATAATGAACGAGAGAATGATTAAAGGATAAGGGAGTAAATAATAGGTAATGAACGAGTGAATGATAATGAACGAGAGAATGATTAAAGGATAAAAGATAAGGAAATAATTAAGGAATCTAGATATTAATGAATAAGAAATAACGAATGAACGAATAGGTATTAATGAATAATAAGGAATGAACGAGTGAATGATAATGAACGAGTGAATGATAAGGTAATAGATAATGAATAAACTCAAATAAAGGATAAACAATAGATAGATAATAAGTGAGTGTAAAGAAGAATAATGGAGTAGAAAGGAGAGAATAATAACTAAAAATAGGACTTTAGCAATAGATATTAATGAATAATTATTTTAAGCATGGTTGACGTAAGATAGTTTATTGATAGAGGATTAAGAATAATACTATTGGAATTCATTTTAATTTGAAAAATATCAAATCAATATTTATATTATATTATAAGTTTAAGGCTGTGTTACAATAATGACTAATGATTAAAGAATAGACGTTAATTAATGATTATAGATAATAAGCTTAAGGCTGTGTTACAATAAGGACTTGTGAATTTATGATGAACGATTAAGGTATAGTAGATAGAGGATAATAAAAAACAATGCATAGAAACTAAAGGAATATATAGTTAAGGAAAGATAAGGTATTATATGGTATTTAAGTAAAGATTAGTAGATAAGGAATTAATTATTAAGGAGTAATAAAGACAAGATAATAGATAATGCATGGAGAATAATGACTAATGCTTAAGGTATAATAAGGTAATTAATGATTATAGATAATAAGATAAGGTATTATATGGTATTTAAATAAAGACTAATGCTAAAGATATTAGTGTATAATGCTAAAGATATTAGTGTATAATGTTTTAGGTGAATAGCTTTTAATGCATAATAATTAAGGATAAAGGAGTGAATAATAGATAAAGACTCAATGCATAGTATAGTATATAATGGAGTGAGAATAGAAATAAAGACTCTGGCATAGTAATTTAAGAATTAATAATTGATTAATAATTAGTAGATTTGGTTAAAAGTTGTTCCAGTAACATCGGTAATTCTTCTAAAATCAAGTTTTATTAGATATTATAGTGTAAAATAGCTAGTGATATAGAAGTATTATTTAATTCTACAATAAAGTTACTTAGAAATGTAATAAAAATGATTAGATTACTTTGAAGATCAGATATTTATTAGATTTAAATGGTTTATTCTTGATTATTACTAGTTTAAATCAATTAAGGGTTATGTAGGAGATAATAAATAAGAATTAATGGAATAGCGAATGAAGAACAAAGTGATTAATGAATATGAAGATTGAGTATGAATTTATAAGTATTTAATAGAGAAGAGATCATTGAAAATAATAAGAAGCTAGAGGTTTAATTAATAATTGAACGTGCATATTTTAGTTGAATAATTAATGAAGAATGGATTTATTAATAGATGGAGAACTTTAATTAATAATACATGAAGATGTCTATGTGATAATTAATAATGTAAAAAAGACGTCTATGTGATAATGTAATTGAAAAGATAAGGACTAATAATTAGATGATAATGCATTAGGAATAAATAAACAACGATAGAACTAAAGAAGGAATATAGGATAATAGATAACGGATAATGAACAACAGAGAATAGACTAGTATTAAATGAGTAAATAGAAATTAATCAGTAATTGATAGGAAATAATAGATAAGTAATTGAAAAGATAAGTTGTCTAATTCTAAGTAAAGCTAAAGTTATCCATAAATACATGCTAATTTAAAGACTTAAAGTTAATAATTACTCAATTATAGGTTAATAAAGAATATTCAATATAATATTAGTAGTAAATGAGAGAATAACTGAAGGATTAGTAAGTTAAGTAAATATATAAATAAATGAAAGATAATTAGTTAATAATAAATAGCCAATTATATATTAATTAAGGAATGATCATCTCATTATGTGAAAGGCTCATATTCAGTATAGTATTATTAGGAATCATATATATATTAATTGATGATGGACGCATTAAGGTTAATGATGAGCCAATAATTAAGGTAGAATAGATAGATATTTATTACAACATGGAAATTGAAATAAAGATAGTTAAATAATTAAAAAATCAGCAGTAGATATAATTCAATTCAATGAATTAAAGTTTAAATGAAAGAGGATAATGTAAAGAAGATAAAATAATGATAGATAAACGAGCGAATAGCGAGTAATTGATAATATAAAATAAATGATAAACGAGCGAATAGCGAGTAATTGATAATATAATATTAAATAATAGATATAGGATTAAATGAAGGAGGATAATTGAAATAAAGAAGGTTAATTAATGATAAGTAAATAGAAGGTATTAAAAAGTGAATAAAAAGTCAATAAAAAGTCAATAAAAACGAGCGAATAGCGAGTAATTGATAATGAATAATGAAATGATTAATAATAAGTAAATGAAAAACGAGCGAATAGCGAGTAATTGATAATATAGAATAATAAATAAACGAGCGAATAGCGAGTAAACGATAAGGGAATAATTAAAAACGAGCGAATAGCGAGTAATTGATAAGGTAAAATAATTAATGATTAATAAATGAACGATAAAGAAATAATGATAAACGAGCGAATAGCGAGTAAAAGATAAGTAAATAATGAATGATAAACGAGCGAATAGCGAGTAAACGATAAAGGAATAATGAAAAACGAGCGAATAGCGAGTAAAAGATAATGGACGAAAGACGAAGCAATTAATAGAAATCAATATATAGTATTTAATGGAGAGAGGATAAAAAATAGAAAACCTAAAGCATAATATAGTATTTAAAGGAGAAACAAAGCTAAAAATAGACTTAAGGCATGATGTAGTATATAAAGGAGGAGAAAAGCCAATAACAAGACTTTGGCATAGATAATAAATGAATTAATAGAAAAGAGGATAAAATTTAATAGAATGAAGGTGTAATTAAAGGAGTAAAGGATATGTAAAGATGAAATATAAACCATAATAAAGAAGGATAATTGATAATGAAAAGACGACCGTTCAATATAAAGTAAAGAATGAATTAAAGTTAAAGGCTCAATGCATGATAAGGTATTTAAAGGAGGAATAAAGCCAATAATAAGACTTAATGCATGATAAACTTAAAGATAAAGGAGGAAGGAATTAAAGAATAAGACTTAAGGCATCAAAATTAATGAATAGAGACTAAATAAAGGAGGAATAAAACCAAGAATATGACCTAATGCATGATAAACTATTTAATGGAATAATGATATATAATAATAAACAAACCTAATTAGTAATAGGGTAGTTATTGAAGAGACCAATTACATTCCATGAATAAGAAAGTCGAATAAATGAGAATATTGGAATATAGATAATAAATAATATAATGAATTGAATTTGGAAAAACAAGCTAATAAAGTTAATAAATAAGATTGAATAACAGAGATTAAAACCAATGAAAACCTCAATACTACTAATTGGACCTTTAAAAAAGAATATTGATAATATAATAAGGAATTCTAAAAAAATAGGTATAAAGAAGGTATAATTAGAGAAGAATAAGGTAAGATAGGAATTAGAGGATAGACGATTAAACGTTAATAATGGAATAAGTAATGAATAATGAATAAGTATTAAATAATATGATAAGCACATAGAGAATTGACAATAACGAATAATAGATAGTGAATAAGGTATTATTAGATATTAGATATTGAATTACCAATAATTAAAAAACATGCACCAAATACTAATCTAGTAATAATTGATAAAGACGACCAGCATTAGATAATAATTAAAAAACATGCACCAAATTTTAATGGAATCATAGAAATATAAATAACAGTCCTTAAATAACAATAATGATTAATAGAGATAAGAATACAGCCATTAATAATAGATAATGAATTAGGTGATTAGATGATCGTGAATAATATAAAAGAGAACATAGCATATAATTAAGGGATCATAATTAATAGATAAAATAATAACGAATTATAGATAATAAAAGAGAGAATAATAGATAAGGACTTTGAGCATGATATAGTCAATAATGGAGAGAGAATAAAGATAAAGGACTTTGGCATAGGTGAGTAGAGAATAATTAATAGAGATAATTAGACGTTTAATATTAATCAAATAATATTCTTTATATTATAATTGTAATAGTTTAGTAATTATATAGTTAATCTAGTGTTCTATTGTATTAATTCATCATTATATTTTATGGACTGTTTAAGATAAGATAATTAATATATAAAGGAGTGAATAAAGGAATAAGGACTTCAGCATAGGTAATATAAGGTAAAGGTAAAGGGAATAAATAAGTAGACTTAAGGCAACTAATGATAGAATAAGTATTAATTAATAAAGAACATTGAATATAGGCTTTTGGCAGTAATTAATATATAAGAGTTTAATAATATAAGAATAAAAACGAATAAAAACGAACCAATAGCACCATATAATAATAGAAGATAAGCAATTAAGGAATAAATAAATAAGATATAAGATATAAGATAGTTAATATTATGATCACATGAAGGAATATATAAAGAAGAACGAAGCGATCAATATATAATAATGAATCCTTTATCCCTTTAGTATAATGGAGTAATTAATTCTAAATAACTTATTATACTTTAATTATCTAGATATAGCATACACGAATAATAGATAATAAATTGGACGATCAGGTTATTATAATGAATCCTTTATCCCTTTAGTATAATGGAGTAATTAATTTTAAATAACTTATTATACTCTAATTATCTAGATATAGCATACACGAATTAAAAGGGAATTAATCAATAACATTGAATAGATAAATTCTCATTACTGTAACAATAGTATTAGAAGAAGTTTGATTAGTAGTGAAAATTTACACGTCCTTAATAATATCTTGTTCTAAACTTATTAGTTATATCATGTATTAAGATTAATGGATAGATAGTTATATATAGAGAATAGGAGATAAATTAATAAGGAGATTTAATTAGGAGAGTATTATTTAAAAGATAATGAATCGATCACCATGTAATATAAAATAGATAACATAAGATAAATTGATCGTGTAAAATAATTTTAATGGAATAGAATATATAGATATTGATTTAGGTGAGTTAATAGAATATATAGATATTGATTTAAATATAGCCTCTTGTCTAACTGACATATCATATATTAAGCAGATAGATTAATAATGAGTAAAGGATAGATTAATAGTGAGTAAAGGATAAATAATGAAGAATCTGGCATAAAGCATAATGAATGATGGAGGAATTAAGATATATGATTTTTAATAATTACATGAAAAGCGACCAATTATTAATAGATACTAAAGGATAGATAATGGAATATTTAATGCTGAGATAAGATTTTAATACACTTAATAATGGAACGATTCAATGAACATATAAAAAACTACACTTAATGAGTAATATAGAGTTTAATGATATATAAATTAATAAGTATAGATAAGAGAATAGATAGTTATTAAGAAGGAGTAATAGATATAAATAAATAAATAATAAATAAGAACTAATAAATATAATATGTTTAATAGAACTTATTATACGAATAGAAGAAATAATAATCACTAAGTTAATTAAAACTAATCAATACTCTGAACAACGAAAGAAAATAGATACGTTCAATATTAATGTAAAACTACTATAATATGCTCATTTATTAATTAAATCAAATAATATAAATAGATATGAAGTTTGATAAAATAATATAGATAATAATAAAAAGAAAGGATAATAACCTACTTTACCATAACAACTGATCATAAGTAATAGAGAATTTGACATTAAGATAGACGATAATGATCCAATACTAAGAATTGCATTCATAATAATATAGTTTAATGATCCTCTAATTACACTAGTACCAATGATAAAGAATATTGCTAGTAACATTTATTGTAATTCTAACGTATAATATAGTGTTCATAATGATAATGTAAAATAGATATTAAGGAGTAGATATAGGAGAGTGAATAATAAAAGATAGATAAGCGGTTAAAAGATAATAGTGAATATTGGATTAAATAATGAACGATAAAACAATAAGAATAAAGACTTAAAGATAGTAATTAAGGGATCTAAAGATAGTAATTAAGGGATAATAAATAAATATAGGATAGTGTTTAAAGGAAGGAGAAATCAACATTAAGACTTAATGCATAGTATAGTATATAAAGGAGAGTAAATGATAGAATTAGACTTTGAGCTTGATAATTTATGATGAATGGATAGATAAGTATTGAGTAATAGATAATAATAAAGGAAGAACAATAGATACTTAATGATGGATAGATAATTATTAGGTAATATAGGAATGTTTATTAAGGTATAATTAAATAGACGTCTATATTGTAATATTGATATGAGATAAAATAATTGATGATGAGATGATTCTGGCATGATTGATAAATAAATTAAGACGTATAGATTTTGATGTGATCGCGTATAATATTGATAAAGAATTGAGTATGTAGAAGAGAATATAGGAATTAATATAAAAGCGAGAAGAAGTCAATATAATATTAAATGAAGGAATAGGATCTATATAATGTATTAGCGAACGACAAGATAACCAATTAGACGTCATGCAGAATAAAATAAAGGATAATGGAATAATTAATAAATAGATAGTTAATAAACGATAGATAAATAATAAGCATTAAACTTAAATAATACATAGTTAAGGAATGATAATGGAGAGAAAACAATAAAGTGACTTAAGGATAGTTAAATAAAGAGTATATAAGATAGATAAATAAAGGAAAAAGGCCATTAATAAATAGATAGTTAAGGATAGAAGAATAATATAGTTAATCCTAATATTACCTCAAATGTAGGATTTCATAGTAAATACAGAACTACAATATAATTAAAAATGGAACAAGATCAAATTATTATAATAACAGATATAATAAATATAAAACTTTCAAAGCATAAAAAAAACTTAAGTAATAGATTTCGATAAATAATCATTCCAATCACACTACCTAATATTAAAATAAGTGATAATTGAAGGATAATGTAGTAGATAATAAAGATAAGATTAAAAATACAATGAATAAAGTATTAATTTAAGCATTAAAGGGTCTTTTCGTCTAATTATTGAAAACATTGTATCTTCACAATAGACCTTAAAATAGTTAATAGAGAATAAATAATTATTAATTTAAGCATTAAAGGGTCTTTTCGTCTAATTATTGAAAACATTGTATCTTCACAATAGACTATTTTATTGATTATACAACAACATAATTGGTAAAGTAAAGTTAATCGTGAACAGTTCGGTTATCTTATAATTAATAAACACACCATCATCCTACATTTTAACCGTTATATTTACAGCTAGAATTACTTTAGAAATTAATAAATAGTAAAGTAAAGTTAATCGTGAACAGTTCGGTTATCTTATAATTATTAAACACACCATCATCCTACATTTTAACCGTTATTAGAGTATAATAGATAAGATAGTATAAAAACTGATGCTAGAGATAGATGATAATTAAGTAATGAATGAGTATTGAATAATAAATAGATGAATAAACTAGTATTAAAGAAGAGAAAAGTGCATATAGAGATAATAATAATAAGGACTGTAGCAATTAATAATAATAAGGACTGTAGCAATTAATATTAGATAATAGGAAGATGCATAGTTAAGAAATCAATAAGTATTTAATTAAGTATAGTTTTATCTATGTATATATTGGATTCAGAATAAATGATTGAAAGCGAAGCGCAGATTTAATAAAAACGAGCGAATAGCGAGTAAAAGATATAGGATTTAAAGGAATAATCAAGGATATTGACAATAATGGATGATAAATTTTAGGATAATCAATTTTAAGTGAATAATTTACAGGTTCAGATATAGGATTTAAAGGAATAATCAAGGATATTGACAATAACGTATGAATTAATGAGTAAATGATTAATGAATAGTAGTTAAAGGATGAACGATTTAAGGATAATAAAGGAGAGAATAAGGGATAATAAACATAGAGCATAGTATAGTATTTAAAGGAGGAATAAAACCAAGAATATGACCTAATGCATGATAATGTAAGGAATAAAGGAGAAATAAATAAAGAATAGACTTTGAGCATGATAATGATAAGAAATAGACAATCAATTGGTCCTAATACAGCAATTAGATCACCTAAATTAATATATAATCATGTAAAATAGACAATCAACACTTCCTAATACAGAATCAATTGGTCCTAATACAGCAATTAGATCACCTAAATTAATATATTTATTAAAGTTATTTAATTGATTTATAGTAAGAAAATCATTAGATATTATATTAATACTTAAAAAAGGAAAAGGAAATAAGTTAACTGAATAAATACCTTTTGAAGATTCAATGCTTATTTTACATTGTGATATTAGAGATAAGATTAAAGGAAAATGAATTAAGAACTCTTCAATTAATAATTCCATAGTTATTGAAAAACCACTAAACATAGAATAGTGAGTGATAGTAGAAGATAATAGTGATATATAAAATAAACCATAAATTATACGACATGATTCAATTATTTCATTAAATCTTAATATATATCTATCTAAACAATCTCCAATTGAAGGATAAGATATAGGATAATTGAGTTCTTCATAAAATTCATATCCAGTAAATCTAGCATCAATAATTATTTTGATTGAACGAGATAATAAACCTGTTAATCCAGAATAAAGACAAGAATCCTTAATAACTATACCAATTTCATATAGTCTTGTTCTTCATAAACGATTAATAGATAATATATTATGAATTTCCTTTAGTTTTCTTATATAATATAATAATCAATAAATAAAGGAGTCTATAAAAAATAAATGAATATCATATCTTAACTTATTAATTAGTAGAATAATTGCATGAAATCTTGTTCCAGATAAAATTTCCATATAATTTATTAGCTTTTCTCTTTCTTCAGATTTTTATGACATTGTAGTAAATAATCCAATATCAATTGCATGTGTAGTAATATTTAAACTATGATTAGGATTTCTATAAAACTCCATGAATAAGGTACGTCATATAGAAATATAAATACTACAATAACAATTAATTAGTCGTTCAATAACTAATATAAAAAGTAACTCTTGAATAATATTTGATACATAATCCAGTCTATCAAAATAACCAATATTACAATTGTAATAATTACACTCAATTAATTTCTCAGTTCCTCTATGTAATAATCCTATTTCAGGACTTATTCACTGTATTATTTCACCATGTAATATAGTAATTAACCTTAATACACCATGTGTTGCTGGATGTTGAGGACCTAAATTAATAATGGAGAATGTAGTGATAAGTAAAGGATAATATATAATACCAGATAGACGATAAAGGGATAATAAATAGAGAATTAATAGATAGGAAAGTAAAAAGAAGATAAATAAAGAACTTTAGCATAGGATAATATATAATGGAGGATAAATAATGAATAAATAAGGACTTTGGCATAGGTGAGTATATTAAGATAAAATAGGCAATAATCAAGATAAAATAGGCAATAATCAAGATAAAATAGGCAATAATCAATTAATATATAATAGACGTCCTTTAAATTATATGTGTATATAGAAGAGATGATATTGAATAATTCAATTATAATATTAGATGAAAATTGAACGATCCTTATTATGTAATAGATAATAGATAGTGGATAAATAACGGATGAAGGAGTCTTTAAATTAATAGATAATGGAGTATATAGGAGTAGATAAGTAATGAATAAGCGATAGCGAATAGAGGATAATGGATAGATGACAATGTGATCAACAATAATTAATAGATAGTAGATAATGGACTTTTAATAATGAATAGATGACAATGTGATCAACAGTAATTAATATGTATTGTAGATAGATAATGGAGAACGATCAATAAATATAATGATTCTATTACTACTGTAAAAGGACTATTGTTAAATAATAATGATAATTGATAAAGAATATAGAAATAATCAATAATATAGAACATAAGATAGAATATACAATAAAACTCTAATAATCAATAAAACTCATGAATTTGAATTAGATAAATAATGGATTATAGATAGAAGATTAAGTGATAGATAATTAGACAATCAATAACGTAGATTAAATAATAATTGATCCAGAAATAGTCAATAACGTAGATTAAATAAGAATTGATCGTAACATAGACAATTAATGGAGAATAACTAATTAGTAGATAATATGAAATAATGGAGAGGATATTATTTAAGAGATAAGTTTTAAGGAATAGAGAAGTAATTAATAGATATGTAATAAGTATTAGAGATAATTGAATATGTAATAGCGAGCGTAAGATAATTAAGAGATATATAATAAGAATTGATCGTAACATAGACAATTAATAAATAACTAAATGACAGATAATAGAATAACTTTAATAGACTAATGATATAATTAATATTAATATAACATATAAGATAATAATAAGTAAATAAAGTGATATAAGAGTAGATAATGAAGAATAAAAGGGAATAATGAAGGTTAAATTGATTAGAATAGGGTAATAGATATCAATAATTATATGAATTAAATACTACACCAATTCAAATAAGATTACTGAAATATACATCAATTAAAATAGAGCTTATTGTTAAGAAAGGAACTATATAACCAATTCTATCAATAGATAATATAGGAGAGTAAAGTTAAATAAAGGAATAAAGAATAGATGATAAGGGACTTTTAAATTAATAATAATGCATAAAGTATAATAGATAGTTGAACATAGAAATTAATAAGGAATGAACGAGTGAATGATAATGAACGAGTGAATGAAGGAGAAATAAAGATAATGGAATAGTTAATAGATGATGGTATAGTAATTAGGAATTATATAATATTAGACGTTAAAGAGATAATCAATAGAAGAGAATTATATAATATTAGACGTTAAAGAGATAATTAATAGGTGAGTAATTAGTAAATTAAAGATGAATTATTAAGAATTATATAATATTAGACGTTGAAGAGATAATTAAGGAATGAGCGAGTGAATGATAATGAACGAGTGAATGAAGGAGAAATAAGTAATGATAAACTAATAAGTATATAGAATAAGGTATAATTGATATTTGAACGATCACAATAAAATGAACCAAATGCAAATCTAATAATTATATAATATTAGACGTTAAAGAGATAATCAATAGATAATAATATACTAATGATAAATAAATAAGTATTATTAATAAGAAACTAATTAATTGATATAATATAAGAATAATAAAGAATAGTTTAAAAAAGAATAATAATAGAGGGATAAAGGAGAATAATATAAGGATAAATAGATAGAGAATAAAGGAAGATAAATAAGTAAGTAATTGAAAATTAAAAAAGTCCATTATATAGAAGTAGAATAAATGATGAATAATGTATAAATGAATATTGAGTAGAGGTTAAAATAATGAGGATGAAGTAATTAAGGATTGATAATTAAGGAGAAAAGAAGCAATAAGTATAAAGAATAGAACGTAGTGATTAATAGATAATTAAGTGAAAGCGTAATGTAGAATAGATAATAATGGACGACTAAAGAATGCATAATCAAGTAATATTAGATAATAAAAGGCGAAAGGAAGATAGTTAATAAATGAAAGAATAAGGTTTGAGGATATAATAATTAATAAAGAAAAGGCTGCATGTGATAATAGTGAATAATGTATGAATGAGAAGATAAATATATAGATAATTAAAAGATAACGCATGAAGTATTTAAATAATGAATAAAGGATAAATAAAGGAGGAGAAAAGCCAATAATAAGACCTAATGCATGATAATGTAAGAAATAAACCAAAAAGACGATTAAAAGATAACGCATGAAGTATTTAAATAATGAATAAAAGATAAATAAGAGGTAATAATAGAATGAAATAATTAGAACTGAACATAGAATAACAGATGAATAATGTAAAGGGAATCAAAGAAGAAGACTTAATGCATGATTAATATAAAAGACGAAGGAATAATCATATAAAATAAGTAAATAATAAGGATTAAGCGATAGACGATCAAATAATGAGCATGCGATCAATAATAAATAGATGATCATAAGATAATAATTAACAGATAAAAGACGAAGGAATAATCATATAAAATAAGTAAATAATAAGGATTAAGCGATAGACGATCAAATAATGAGTAATTAACAGATCCAATTAAACAATAAGTAATGAAAAGACTAAAAATCATATAAAATCTACGAAATGTCAATAATAACTAGATAAGAATAGAGGAAAAGAGAATTCCATAAAATAAAAAGGATAAGTAATAGAGAACATAATATAGAATAGAATAATAAAAAATAAGAATGAACCTAATAATACATGAAAACCATGTAATCCAGTAGTAAGATAGTGAATTGAACCAATTAAACAGTCACTTAAACTAAAATAACTATATAAAAATTCCTTACATTGTAAGATGATAGAATAAAAACCAGCAGAAAGTGATTGTCCTAAACCCTCTATTGAATAATTAAGAAAACCAATTTTAATAAATAATTGACTAGATTGAATTGGTAGACTAGAAAATAACAGTATTAAAGGATTAGTAAATGGTATTGAAAAGGAATAACAGGATAATAATGGATAATAAAAAATAAATAAAATAGATCCAATAAATCTAAAATTAATATAACATCAAAAACAAGCAAAAAATAACATTAATTCAGATAATAATAATGATTTAATACCTACAATTAATGAGAGTTGTTCAATTATTGATAGTGCAATAAAGGATTCAATTAGTAAATCTACTAATCAAAGAATAATAGATAATCATAATAACAATAAGAATAGAATAGTAAGAATGGAATAGGAGATAATATATAAACTAAAGTAGAGATAAGGTAATAATTCAGTATAATAATATCAAAAATGCAATCAACAAATTATAAATAAGTTTTCTATAGATAGACTAATTAAAATAGAATAATAACTAGAATGAATACCATAAATTAAGTTATAAGATAAAGAAGTTAATAAAGAATAGGTGATGATTAATTAGGAAATGATAAGATAGTAGATAGAGAAATTAATAATATGACTTTGGAGATGAAAAAAATAACTTTAGAGATAATATAGTATAATAGAGTGTAATTAATACCAAAAATAAGGTACTAGAGGATAATTAGGTAATATAAGGTTAAGGATAATTAAATGATTCACATAAAATATACGATAATGGATAGAAATTAAAGATAATTAGTCCTTTAGATATTAATATTAATAGAGATAAAAGGAAAACCAAAAATAGACTTTGAGATAATAAATAATATGAATTACAGGATTAAATTAAAGATAATAAATAGAGGATAGGCAATTAATTGATATTGAATACAAGATAAGAAAAGGCTAATAATTGAATCTGCATCCAGTAATAGTAAAGTAGAATAGAAGTTTAATAAGAAATAGGTTAGTAGATATTATGATATTGACAAGATTAATTAGAATAGAATAGAAGATAACGAATGGTGTATAAAGAATATATGAAGATGTGATAATACTAGATAAAGAAATAAAGGTGTATATTAAGATAGACTAGTTAATAAATAGACAATTAGACGATTAAGGAATACTAATAGATAAATAATAGAGATCAACGAAAGATAACTAATAACGTATAATATATAATGAATAGGTTAGTATTGAATATGATGAATAGGTTAGTATTTAATGGAATGATAAACTAAAGGACGAATAAGAGATAATGAGTAAATAAAAGGGAGAATAAAGTTAAAAATAGACCTTAAGTAATAGATATATAATAAAGTAGAATGAATTAGAGATAAATAATTAAGACTATTGCTGCTGTTAAAACTGACTTAAGTTAATATTGAATGGAATGATGGTATAATAAATGGACGACTGAATATAGAATAATGAATAAATAACGGTGAATATTGTTTGGAGATGTAAAATAAATAGCTAATCGTCCAACAATAAGTAATTATTAATGAATGGATAATAAACAGTGAATAGAAACCAAAAATAAAGTGAATGAGATGATTATATAGTGAATAGACGACAATTAAAATATAAATAATAGAGACTAGATAATAATGGGTAGAAAGCAATATATAATTATTAATGGAGAGAAAAATGCACGATAAACTTTGAGCATGATAAGGTTAAAAACGTCCATCAAAACCTAAATAATTCATAACTAATAGAGATTAAAGGAAATAAGATTAGAACGTAGTGGTTAATATATAATAGGGTAAAGTAGAATTAAAGCTAAAACTATAATGAATAGAACTAGAAAGTAGACTTAAGGATAATTAATGAATGGAATGTTTAAAGATAAGTGATAGGTGATTTTTAATGGAATAATAATGTAGGACGAATAGATGATTAGTAGATAGTGCATCAAGAATAATTGAATGTTTAATAATTAATTGTAATATTGAACGATAGATATTGAATTAAGTAAAGAGAAGAGAGGATAATAATAAGAAACTGATTAGAATAGTATAATAAATGATTAATATAGAGGTTAATTGATAATAAATAAAGAATAATGGAGTAGAAAGGAGAGAATAATGGATAAAGACTCAATGCATAGTATAGTATATAAAGGAGAAGGGAATATATAAATAAGACATTGAGCATAATATAGTTATTAATGAATAAGTGTTTAAGGATATGTGAATATAGACGACCAGATGATTATTAAAGAAGAAGAACCAAAAACAATACGTATAGATTTTAAGGGTATATAAGATAGTTAGAATAGCACCTAAATAAAGAATAGTAATTACAGATATAATATTTAGAAGAACCAAAAACAATACGTATAGATTTTAAAGGTATATGAGATAGTTAGAATAGCACCTAAATAAAGAATAATAAAGTAAAAAGGAGAATTAAGAAATAGGTAGATATCATGAATAATAATTTCCTTTGATATAGATAATATTAATATATTACTAGTTAGTAAATATACGATTCAATAAAATTTACACTTCATCTTAACTTGATATATATTTTGATAGTTATATTGAATATGAATTAAAGATCCAGCGAATAGGAACAATATTGACTTAAATAATGAATGAATAATGATGTGATAAAAACATAATATAGGATTTATTAATAAGGCAATAAACATATAGGATATTTGACTAATCGTAGAAAGTGCAATAATTGATTTTATATCACTTAATAATATAGCCTTAAATAAAGATCATAATAAAGTATTAAGTGGTATAATATAAAATAATAAGTAACTTAAGGAAAAGTAATCTGTTATAATAATTAGTAAATCATCAATAATTATAGTTAAAAATACACCTGCTATTACCATAGTTGAACTATGTGATAAAGCTGATATAGGAGTTGGTGCAGATATAGCATTCAATGATCATGTTGAAAATGGTAATTGAGCTGATTTAGAATATATGATGGAAAATAAACTTAAGGGAAGTAATTGAAGGATGATAATATTAAAGGTAGTAAAAAATGAATTGAAGATAACTAATTGAATTATAATGAATGGTAAGGAAATCGAATAAGATAATTCAGGATAATAACAAGTTAATGATAATAAAGAATAAAGAATACTGATAAAGAATAAGGAAAAATTATCACCTATTTTATTATATAACACTGCCTTAATACCACAATTTATCTTACTAGATCAAAAATTAATAGGTAAATAACTAATTAATCCTAATAAATCTCAGTATAGAGAAGTTATTATTATGTCATGAGATAATATAAAACTAATCATAGATAATTGAAATAAGGTAATATAAAAAACGAATGAATAAGAATCTATAATACTTAAATAATTAATACTATTAAATATTACAATACTACTAATTAAAATAACAATTGTACTCATAAATCAAGATAATGGATAAAACTTATGATTCATTAAGATATTAATATATAAGGTTATATTAGTATAGAGATTAATGAATGAGGAAGTGATTAAGAAGTTAATGGAAATAATTCAATATAATATATAACACTTCATTATAGTTAATAAAAGGACTCAATCCATTCTATACTTCATAATTAATAAGGAGATAATAAATGAGTAAGCGATAGATAATAAATGAGTAAGCGATAGGTAATAAATTAATGGATAAAGGACAATATATAATAAAAAGCGAAGCGATCAAGAGATAGTAAATAAGTAATGATTAATGGAGAGAACAAAGGCTAAAAACTTAATGCATAGTATAGTATATAAAGGAGGAGAAAAGCCAATAACAAGACTTTGGCATAGATAAGTAATGTATAAAGAAGAGAAGAATTAAAAATAAACATAGAGCATAGTATAGTATTTAAAGGAGGAATAAAACCAAGAATATGACCTAATGCATGATAAACTTAAAGAATAGCGGAGAGAAGCCAAAATTTAGACTTAAGGCATGATGTAGTATATAATGGAGAGAGAATAATAAATAAGGACTTTGGCATAGGTTAGTATATAATAATGTAGATAGTATAATTAAGAGATCAATAATGAATATTAGTTAAAATCATATCTTCCTATAGTTTATACAAGTTATTTTATCTTTCCTTCACAGTAACTTAGATTATCAGTGTGTTTATGAAGACTATCTTTAAATTCTTCATTTCATTCTCATTACTATGATGAACAGTGCTTTTTAAGATAATGGATTGTTTAATAGATGATAGAATTAATAAGTAATTTAGGATAATGGATTGTTTAAAATAATGGATTTTTTAGGATATTGGAGTATGAATAAGATAATAGAATTAATAGCGAACAACAGACTAAATTAATATTGATGAGAATAGGATTTAATGCAGGATTATGAATTAGTAAATAATAGATGATGAAATAGCGAACAATAAGTAATAATAGAGAAGAATGAAAGCCAAAGGTACAATTAATAGAGAATAAGATTTAATGCAGGATTATGAATTAGTAAATAATAGATGATGAAATAGCGAACAATAAATAATAGGTAATGAACGAGTGAATGATAATGAACGAGTGAATAGAGAATAAATAAGTAAAGTATAATTAGAGGTTCAATATAAAGTAGATAATAAGCAACTGGAGATTAGATAATATAAGATAATTAGGAAATAGGTAATGAATAATACATAGAATATTATTGAATACAGGATAACTAATTGAGTGATAATAAAACGAATGATAAACTTAGAATTAATTAATGAACGTTCAATAATGAGTATATGATAAGGTAAGATTAATGGAATAGGGATTAAAGAATAATTAATATAAAGGACTTAAAACAACAAATAATGTATTATAGATAATAATAGAATGAGATAAAGAATAAACGGGCAATAAACAATAATTAAATAGACGACAGGCAATTAATGAATAAACGATTAAAGGATAATAAAAAGGTAAATTAAGATAGAGTAATGAATAAGAGAATAAACGTTTGAATTGAAGGAATAAAGACGTAAGGATTTTGGTGTATGATGAGATAATAAGTAAATAATTTGACATGAATATATAATAATTCCTTATAACACGATAGTATTAATAAACATAGATAAATGGCCTTGTCCACATAATTCAAAACACTTTCCTCTATATTCACCTTTATTAATTAGTCTTAATGTAGTTGCTAAATTTATTCTACCTGGAATAGCATCAATTTTAATACCTCATGAATAAAAACCTAATGTATGAATTACATCAAAAGAATAGACGAATAGACGAATAAATGAATACATAGGTAATAATATATATTGAGAGATATCAAAAAGATAACGAATAGATAGGAGGTTATTTTTAATTAATAATGGACTAATTCCTTTTAATTTTGGTATTAAATAAGTTAGAGGATCTGATATGATAATTAATTTATAAGTATCTGATATAATAGTAGAACTAAATGATAAACGATCAAGTGTTATTAATATAAATGATAAACGATCAAGTGTTATTAATAGAAAGGAAGATGTATAATAGAGAATAGATAACGGTGAAGGGCTAATATTAATAATAGAAGAATTGATAGTATCTAATGATTTAATAGTATCTAAAGCACTAATAGTATCTGAAGATGAAATAAGAATATTAATATCTATAGATTTATTAATTGTTGATATAATATAATGATCACAATATGAATCAAATCCAATATCTATTGGTAGAAAGTTAAGATTAAATTGTCATGCTCATTGTAAACCTAAAGAATATATAATATATGAAGGTATAATAATTAAATCAAAATCTAATAAGATAATTAATGCAGGAGAAATTATTATAATTAAGAATAATAAACTAAATAATGTACTCATAAATTCTAATAAACTATCATTAAATGATAAAGTAGAAAGGATAAATAAAGATGAATAAATAATAATGAATAATAAGGATATAATAATGAATAGAGATAATAAGAATGTATTAATAAAACTAAAATACTCTACAATATTAAATATGATATTTGATCCAATAATAGAAAACATGATAATGTAGAAAGGAGAATAAAGGATATTAGAGTATAATAAACTAGTCAATAATGAATTATTTCTTATATTTGGGTAGAAGGTATGTAAAAGACTATCGTATAATATGGATTTACAGGTTAGTCTTATTAATTATAACTAGAGATTAGATGATTAGGTGTTATTAAAGTATGAATTATTGTATTATTGATAGATGATGATGGCATATATTTAGGTGAGTAGAATGTAATAATAATAAAGGATAATAATTAGATAATGAGCATATAGTAAGATGAAGGAATAAGGATTTAATGATATTGGAATGAATATTGAATAATGTCGATCGATTAAAATTAAAGGATATGTGAGTATAGAATAATCAACAAAAGATAGGATAGTAGCTAATATAAGAGATAAAAAAATAATTAGTTTGGATTTATGAGATCAGTGGATAGTAAATAAAGAACAATATATAAATATTAATGGATAGATACTAGATTAAGATAAAGTGATTAGTGAATAAGGCAGTATAAAGATAGATAAAGGTGTATAAAAGAGTGTATAAGATATGAGATAATGAGATTTTAACTTTAGATGAACGATATGATAATATAAATAATGATAAAATTATAACGAATCGAACGATTAATATATAATGGAATTGATAAAAAAGGCAGCATAAGATTAAATGATATAAGATAGTAGTTAATGAATAGTAGATAGTGAATAGTAGATAATTAACTGAAAAACTAGCGATTAGGTAATAATTAGGTGATCAACATTGTAGTAAAGAATAAATCGAGTAAAATGGAATATGAGTTATGAGATAGTAATTAAGATATAATAAGGGATAAGTAGTTTTTAAATGAATAATGAGCGAATCACTGAATAAGATATAAGTTATGAGATAGAGAATTATAATAAATGAATATGCGATCAGCATTTAATAGTGAATAATTTGGTTTGAATTTTGGTTTACAGATTTTAATTGAAGATGAATAATTAAAGGATAGTGTATTAGGAGATAATGTTTGAAGGAATGTAGTATTAAGGAATTAGGATGTATTAATAGAGTAAAAACGGTGATTAGAGATTAATTAATAGTCTTTGAATAGGTAAATAGTTAGAATTAGATGTAGTATTTAATGATAGATGATGCATTAATAAACAATAAATAGTAGATAAGGTACTGGTGATAGTTTTTGATGAATATATAGGAGTTAATAAAGGAGAACTAAGGATAGAATAAAGGAGAAGTAAAGATATAAGGAATGTAGAAATATATAAGAGATTAAGAATAAGTTATTATATAATAAGGATAGATGAATATTGAGGATGAACAAAGAATTAATGATGTGTTAATAGCTAGAGGACAATGGATAGAAAATCATAATGAATTAGGATAAAGGATAGTAAATAATGTAAAGGAACTAAAAAATAGGCGACAGGCAATAAATGATAATTAAGGAATATGTATTAAGGATTATTGAATATGAATA